CATTATCTATTAGAAATGAGTTTTCTAGCATTTGACTACGTACCACTAAAGGATTTAATCGCAAACTTGACAGATAACCCATAAACTCTAAATTATCTTTAGATAATTGATTTATATTGACCTTTTGCGGTTGAAACCATATAGAAAAATAACATTGCCATAAATTAACAAAATAATATTTCCATTTATTCATCAGAAGCGGTGTATCCTTTGTTGCCAGAATGCATTTTCCGTGATATCTAACATAATGTATGAAAGGATCCTTGAGAAACCCTAGGATCGTCGGAAAATTATTACCAAAGACTTTTAAAAAATGTTGTATTTTTCCATAGAATAAAATTCGCTCAAAAAGGACTTCATAAGATGTCGATCGTAAATGAGAAGACCGCTTGCGTAGAAAAAAAAAGATGGATTCGTATTCACATACATGAGAATTATATAAGAACAAGAAAAATCTTGGATTCAAAATTGATTTTTTTTTAATATCAAAATTCTTCCAATTGCAAGACTCGTATAGACAGAACCGAAAAAAATGCAAAAAAGAGGCATCTTTTACCCGGTAACGTAGTGTTTGAACCAAGATTTCTAGATGGATGGGGTAAGGTATTAGTACATCTAACACATAATTAAAATGTGAGAATTTGTCTTCTAAAAAGGGAAATATTGAATGAATTGATTGTAAATTATAAGATTTTTTTAATTGTTTTCCTTCGAAAAAGGATCCTAATCTTTGGGAAAAAGGAATTTCTACAATCACTGCAAATAAAACAGATATCATTTGATAATAGAAAAGATTGGTATGCCCCAAAAAGGGCTTTTGGTTCAAATCCTTAGTGGGAATAATCAAACGATTCTGTTCAGACATCCGCAAAATTAAGCGTTTCACAATTAGTGAACTATATTTTTTGTCATAATTCGCATTTTCCAAGAAAAAAGAGCGATTTCTATTTAATCTATTTAAACCATGATCATAAGCAAGTACATAAATATACTCCCGAAAAAAAAGTGGATATAGAAAACTCTGTTGCCGAGCCTCATCGAACTCTAAATATCCCTGAAAATTCTCCATTTGGATTGAAATTCGATTTGAACTGAAAATAAAGTCTTTATTTTATTGAGTTCTGAAATGACACATAGTGCGATACGGTCAAAATGAGGTATTAGACTACGAAAGCAATAGATACCTCATAAACAGGTAGACTGCTAACCAGATTCTCTATCTTTAATAAGTTTCTGTTAGTTATATTATAGAATAACAAAACAAAATGATTAGAAATCCTTTATTTTTTTTCACCTAATCGCTCTTTTGATTTTGGAAATATATATATTTTTTTTATCAATATACTGCTTCTTTTACACACCCATCTCCAACCTAACCCAAACGGACTAGGGAAAAAATAATTAGGACTCATGAAAAAATTGATAATAACACGCAAGAAAAAATTCCTTCCCATACCCGTATTAGGCACTAATCTATTTTTAACATTTAATTAGATCGGGTAATTTTTCAAATTACGAATGGAAGCTCGTTTCTTTTTTTTTCCTGGAATCAGGAAACCTGGTTTTTTTATCCATCCATTTATATTTATTCACTCAACCCAAATTGGAATTCCTTTTTTTTTTGTTCGACACCGAAAATAAGGTTGTACCGATCAGGAAAGCAAAAAAAATGTTATCTGAATTCTCCCTTGATACGACATGCTATTTTTTCCATTCATTCCTTTCAGGATCAGTCGTGGTCTTACAAACTCTACCGTCGATCTGTACGAATCCTTTTCTTCATACAAATGTGTAAAAGATGCTAGTCGCACTTAAAAGCCGAGTACTCTACCGTTGAGTTAGCAACCCAAAAAAACAAAAAAAGAAAGTACTGCAAATATGTAGATACAACCAGAATAAAGAAAAAAAATCCAGCCATGTGTGCGTCCGGGATAAATATATCTATTTCTCTATGAGAGAATTATATTTGGTCGATACACTGTTGTCAATATGATTGTGAATTTATAATATAGCGAAAAGAAAAAAATAATAAAGCTTAACCCCTTGGTTTGTTAGTTCATACAATGAAGAAAAATTAAGCCTGTTAGGGTAATCTCAAATCTTTTTATACTTTTTTAGACCCATTTTTTTTTTGCCTTTAATTTTTTATGAATAATGAATAATATTTATTCATATAATAATATATATATTAGTTTTATTCATAATAAAAATATTATTTTATATACAGTATTTTTTTTATACAATAAAATTTTGTATTTATACAAAAATTATAATTTATATAGATCCAAAATTATTTTCATAAATTTATTTATTATTATAAAAAATAGTAATTGTTAACAGGGTTTTTTTTAGTATTCGTACCTTAGTAGGAATACTAATAATAAATCGAAATTCTAAAAAAAAAAATGATAGAAGCGAAAGAGGAGGAAAGAAAAGAGTAGATAAAATTTGATACCAAACTATATACGAGTCTTTCACATCCTCTTTTTTATGTTTCATTAATTCAATTTCGTTTTATTAAGACTTAATTCTGTAAAAATCCCTGCCTTCTTTGAAATATCGTGAACTGTTCTTGTTGGTTGAGCGCCTTTTTTAAGGAAATCGAGAATAGCAGGAAGATTTAAATAAGTTTGATTTGTTATTGGATCATAAAAACCCACTTTCCGAAGATCTCTTCCTTCTCTTCGGGATCGAACATCAATTGCAACGATTCGATAAACGGCTCATTGGGATAGATGTATATGAATAATACCCCCCCTAGAAACGTATAAGAGGCTTTGGCCTCGTACGGCTCGAGAAAAAATTCAACGAGTATAAGTTAACTCTCTGTATAAAATACAAATATTAGATAGATTAATAAAAACATTAAATCAATTAGTCAGTACTGAAACCCTAAAAAGTTTTTTCCATAAAAAGAATTCGTAACATTCTTACTCTCGTAACTCAAGTTAAATAACTCTAAAATATCTCAACAGAGAATCCTTAAGTACTCTTTTTATTGAGTAGTCTCTAACCCTTTTTTGTTTGGCTCATTTTTTAGAATCAATTTTGATTCTTCATTCTGATCTAGTTGTTCAAACAATTTAAAACGGGATTTCCTTGTTTCAGGATTCTTTATCCTTACTTTGAATCTTTGGGTTTAGACATTACTTCGGTGATCTTGAATCGTTTTATTAAAAAGGGCAGCAACAAGCCCCTTATTTTGTTTATGATTTCTTTTCTTTTTATCAAAAAATCATACAAACGCTTGATTCACACATGATAGACTTTTGATTCAAAGAATTTTACAAATTTAATAAAATTTTATTTTTCCATTGTAAAATTGCTTGAAAGGTCTTTTTTCAATATAAAAATAAAAATACTTACGAAGTTGTTCCAACTTATTGATTCGCACTAACCCTAGATCCTTACTCCTGCGAAAGGAATAAAAACTTTCTATTCTCCTCGAGCTCCATCCTGTACTCTTTTTTTTATTCCAAAAAAAAAGAAAAAAAAAAAGAACACAAAATGTCGAGCCAAGAGCACCTATATTCCTATAAAAAAAGTGGCGGATCAAAAAATCCACAGCAGATCATGTCCTTCAATTCAAGTCGCACGTTGCTTTCTACCACATCGTTTTAAACGAAGTTTTACCATAACATTCCTCTAGTTTGTGTAATTGATTCAATTCTGGAATCATGAATAGTCATAGTTCAGTCAGCATATCGTAATCTATACTTTTTCTTTCTCTATGAATGGAACAGTGAATTTACGCGTAAAAGGTTCAGTCAGAATTCAAATGAATCCCATATCAGATTGTATATATGTAAAATCGAAATTTGAATAGAAATATATATTTATATATATAAATATATATATTTTTTTATTTGGTTGAAATGATGAAAAAAAAAGTTTATTTTTTTCTATATTTTAAGAATAAAATATGTTGTATTTTTAAACAAAAAAACAACGATGGTGTACAAAGGCAATAGAAAATTTATTCCGTAATCACTGTACTCTGGGACGGAAGGATTCGAACCTCCGAATAGCGGGACCAAAACCCGTTGCCTTACCGCTTGGCTACGCCCCATTTAGATTTTTATTCAAGACTACTAAAAGAGTAATATTGCTATTGGTTGTTCGTCAATTCAATTTAAGCCCAAATTAAAATAGATTACACAGGTGCTAGAGTTTTGACACGTGTAGATAGCAAATTAAACTGACTTTATTGATCATTACATAGAATTCAATTAAGATATTGTATGAAAATATTATTTCTTTAATTCTCATAAGAGAATGAAAGGTTTTTTGATTGAGTAAGTTCAACAAAGTCTTTTTAGACTCTCTTTCTTTATTTTTTCTTTATATAAAAAATATATTAATAACTCAATCAAAATTAAATTATCCACAAGAACACCAATTTTTGTTATGCTTAATATATTTAATTTGATCTGTATTTGTTTTAATTCTGCCCTTTTTTCAAGCATTTTTTTAGTCGCCAAATTGCCTGAGGCCTACGCCTTTTTGAATCCAATCGTAGATGTTATGCCCGTAATACCTCTTTTCTTTCTTCTCTTAGCCTTTGTTTGGCAAGCAGCTGTAAGTTTTCGATGAAATTCTTAATACTGTCTTATAAAAATTCGCGGTTTTTTTATTCCAACAATTCAAAAGATAAAAAAAATCTTGACGTATGAACGAACTCTTAATTCAAATATTGAATTTTTTTTTATAGCCATACTAAATCTGGATCATTCTATGTCTTAAATTTTACCCTCTTTTCCTTAAACGAAAGAACCTAATTAGATTCGAGCTCACAAAAATAAATCACTTTATTTTTTGGTATCAAAATTAGATATTTGGTATAAAAATAGAGAATCTATTCTCTTTTTTTTTCAAAAAAAAAAGTAAGATCTTGGAGATTGTGTAATGCTTACTCTCAAACTTTTTGTATACACTGTAGTTATATTCTTTGTTTCTCTCTTCATATTTGGATTCCTATCTAATGATCCAGGACGTAATCCGGGACGTGAAGAATAAAAAAGCAAGGTTTTTAATTGCTTTATTTAATTAGTGGAAATGCTCAAAATTTTTTTGTTTTTTTATTTATTACACATCATCAAAAGGAGAAAGGGAAAGAGAGGGATTCGAACCCTCGGTACGATTAACTCGTACAATGGATTAGCAATCCAACGCTTTAGTCCACTCAGCCATCTCTCCTAATTGAAAAGGGATACTTATTAGGTTCCATTATAATTATAAAAAAGCTTGAAAAAACCTTCGCCACTTTATTCTTAAAAAGCTTTCTTTTTTGTATAGATTATTCTTTATATTATATATATTTTTTTTCGTTTTCTATATTTTATTATATATATAATTTCTTTTTTTTTTTTTTTTTTATCATCTATTTATATATATAATATAATATAAATTACTATTATATAACTATATAACCTTTTTTATAGAACTTTCTCAGTAATTCTATTTACACTAAAAAAATTTAGATACATATTAGATAAAGAAAAGGCTCGAACACGAAAGATAACTAAAAAAACCACAACAATAAAAATAGAGAATCCTCTTTTTATTTTGTCTAGTCCAAACACAAGTAAAAGATTTTTTTTTTAATAGCCTGGCCTGGTCAGTCCCCAGCCGGGCCTTTTTTTTGTTAAAGTTAAAAGACTCATCCAATGGAGTTTTAGAAAAAAAAGATCTGAAATAAAAAAAAAAAGGAATCCGCTTTACTAATTTTATTAAGCCTACGCGTCGACGCTCTAATTTTATAATTTTTTCTTTTTTTTTTTTTTTTTTACACCCCCGATTACTTTGTTCGACAAAAGGTCAATTTATATGCAATAATTGCATTGTAGCGGGTATAGTTTAGTGGTAAAAGTGTGATTCGTTCCTTTAATCCCTTTAATAGTTAAAGGGTCTCTCGGTTTGATTCATCTTCCGATCAAAAACTTTATTTCTTAAAAGGATTTAGTCCTTTACCTTTCAATGAAAAATTCAAGGAAGATTATAAATTCTCGTAATTTGGATCCAAAGACTCTAATCAGTTGTAAATTTGGATTATGAAATTCCGAAACATAATTTTTGAATTGGATGACTATTTACAATTCAATAAGTATAACAAGAGGATCCATGGATAAAGCTAGAAAAGTTTCTTTCTAATCGTAACTAAATCTTCAGTTCTATTCATTGTTTGGTATAGAAAAAATTGAAGCAAAATAGCTATTAAACGAGAACTTTGGTTTACTAAAGAGATCGACATATTATATTGTTTTAGCTCGGTGGAAACAAAATACTTTTCCTAAGGATTCTCTTAAATAGAAATAAAGAACGAAGTAACTAGAAAGATTGTTCGGGTTCTCCCTTTCTATCTTCTAGAAGGATCATCTATAAAGCAAAATTTTCTGTGAAAGCACCCAGACGGAAAAAAGCTAACATAGATGTTATGGGTCGAATTTTGATTCCGTTCCCGTCGTATTTTATTTGGTAATTTCTCCATACATCATAAAGGAGCCGAATGAAACCAAAGTTTCATGTTCGGTTTTGAATTAGAGACGTTAAAAATATAAAAATGATCAATCGACGTCGACTAAAACCCTTAGCCTTCCAAGCTAACGATGCGGGTTCGATTCCCGCTACCCGCTCTAAGTTTTAAATTGCCCCTTCCCCGTTTATTAGAGATAATTTAATGTATTAGAATTGTCTAATAGCAATTGTGTATTGAAATGAATTCAATACACAATTGCTAAAAAGATTTCGCACCTTCTTTTTTTTTTTTTAACAACTATAAAGTCAAAAAAATCGAAAAGCGTCCATTGTCTAATGGATAGGACATAGGTCTTCTAAACCTTTGGTATAGGTTCAAATCCTATTGGACGCAATATCAATATAGATATAAATATATTGATATTTATCTATTATTTCCATTTATATATATATTATAAAATATATTTTTATTCTTTTTAGAAATTAGAAAAAAAAAAGATAAGAAAGAATATAGAATACTAAAAAAATTCTGAATGCTTTAATATTTAATATTAAACAGATATTAGTTATATATTTCTTTATATTATATATATACTTAACTTCGATATACTTATATTTATAGAATTTCTTAAAAATTTAATTAAAGAATAAAATTTACTAAAAAAAAAAGAAGGATCCATTTCCTTTTTTTATACTTTCTCCTGAAGTATAAAACGTTCCAGTTGTTCTTGAATACCTTCTTTCAACAAGCTTTCTGCTTCAGCGGTTAATGTCTTGGTAGAGGATATGATTTCTTGGAACTGAGGTTTATTCGTTTTTAAGTAAGTGCGTAACTGAACGAGAAATTTTCTTACTTGTCCAATTTCTAATCCATCCAGATAACCATTTGTTCCGGTATAAATGGTCATTATCTGTTCTTCCACTGTGAGAGGGGCTGATTGAGATTGTTTCAGTAACTCACGTAATCGTTGACCTCTTGCCAATTGATTCTGAGTAGCTTTATCGAGATCAGAAGAAAATTGGGCA